CCTCCAACATGCACCAGATCGGCAAGGTCTCACTGGGAAAATAGATCGGCGGAGGTATAAATTTCAAATTATTAAAAAAATAAAAGAAAGTTTGTCCTGGGTAAAGTGATATGTTTTTTTTTAAGTTACAAGTTATCATATTTTCATTTTTGATTTATCTCTTGGGCAAAATCACTTTTTTCGTAAAAAAAATTACAAATTTCGAGGGGAAACGATGGGGGTCAATTTTAGTCACTTTTTTAGTATTATTCAGTAGGATCCCTACTCATTACAGCTAAAAAATCCCCGACCGTTTTCACATTTTCATTTCTCCACTCGAATGTGGGAGAAATAAAATTCAAAGTTTACAAAAAAAAACAAAAAAATAAAATTTTAAATTAATGAGTATATGCATACTCATTAATTATAAAATTGATAAAAGATTAGTAGGGGCATTTACTTTTGACCAAAAATTAAAAAGCCGCACTGCGTGTTTGGTAGCTTCGAACGTTGTGATTTGCTTTACCAGATCTTCTTTCTTCGAAAGTGTGGTGCAAAAGTCCTTATCTCGCTCAAAATCAACGTTAGAAGATCGACTTTTTAATTTTCGGTAAAAGTAAATTCTTTCCTGAAATAAAGGCTATGAACTACGTCCTAAAAAAAATATACAGAAATTATTTCCAATGCATAGCGTTGTGCTTTATTGTCTTCTCTAAAATTAAAAATTCTTTTTTGCACTAGCCATTACTATCTATGATTAGTAAGCCCAATCAGAAAAAAAGCAATTTTTAATTTTACGAGTGTTTATGCGGCCGCGCCGCCAGTATTTAGTAATAATTTATAGTATATTTTTTTTTGTTCTAAGGTAAGCCTTTTCTTTGTAACGGAAATAACAGCCCCTACTATCTTTTAATCAATTTTTTTATTTTTAAATTTTTTTTTGAATTTTTTTCTACCACATTTTTCCAACGCCTACGGTGTTTCTAGCAGAACTTGTACTTAATTTGACGTTCGGAGTTAAATTTTAAAGCTATGCTTTAATAATTGAGCCTACTCCGTTTAATTAAGTACTAAGTCCCGCACAAGAAAACCTAAGGCGTCAAGAATTAACCAGGTCGAAAAATGTGGTGGTTCTCCCTAGATTAATTCTCTTTTCAAATATATTTATATATGTATATAAATATATATAAAGAATATATTTGAAAAGTTTAATTTTAAAATTATCGTGGTAATGTTTTTGCGTATTATCAAATTAAGAAGTATGCTCCACCGCGTCAGTTTAATGCTGTCAGATTCCCTAGTTTAGTGCCATAGGCAATATCGCTAGGCGCTTTAATTTAATAAATAATTTACGGCTGGGACTACACGGGTATCTAATCCGTTTTGCTACCGCAGCTCTCGTTTATAGACTGTTTTATGGGCATGAATAGCTGCTTTTACTTTAAGGCTTTCTGCAAGGTTTTTACAGATTTAACCCTTACTCCAACGCATTAAGCTATTTTAGGCGCATTTCCAGTTTTTAAACACCGTTGCCTTGTTTTAACCTTAAACTGGCCCCTTGTGTATTCCCGCGGCTGCTGGCACACAATTAGCCGGAGCTCAGCTGTTTTGCTTTTATTTTTCGTTAGTTTAACTTTGCTAATTACCGGCATTTAATCGCTGGTCCATGCTGCAAAAGGTATTAAACTTATTTATTTTGAAATTACTATAAACAAACACATTATTAGCTGAACATTGCTTTGCCTGCAACTGCACAGTGCAGTTAAAAGTTTTCCGGTTTATTAACGTTGCTCTTTAAACTATTGGTTAATTGTGCAACAATCCTTTCGTACTGTACACAACGCCGTAATACTTATGCTAACAAAGATAGAAACCAAACTGTCTTACGACGCTTTGAACTCAGATCACGTACCGCATTATCAGACGAACAGTCTAACCCTTATAACCGTTTGCAGCTACAGGAAGCGGTGATCCAACATCGAGGTGCCAACCGCGCTCGTCGATAAAACTCTGTGAGCGAATAAGCCTGTTATCCCTAGCGTAGCTTTATTCCGTTGGTTGAAGAACGTATTCTTCAACCAACGGAATAAAGCTACGCTAGGGATAACAGGCTTATTCGCTCACAGAGTTTTATCGACGAGCGCGGTTGGCACCTCGATGTTGGATCACCGCTTCCTGTAGCTGCAAACGGTTATAAGGGTTAGACTGTTCGTCTGATAATGCGGTACGTGATCTGAGTTCAAAGCGTCGTAAGACAGTTTGGTTTCTATCTTTGTTAGCATAAGTATTACGGCGTTGTGTACAGTACGAAAGGATTGTTGCACAATTAACCAATAGTTTAAAGAGCAACGTTAATAAACCGGAAAACTTTTAACTGCACTGTGCAGTTGCAGGCAAAGCAATGTTCAGCTAATAATGTGTTTGTTTATAGTAATTTCAAAATAAATAAGTTTAATACCTTTTGCAGCATGGACCAGCGATTAAATGCCGGTAATTAGCAAAGTTAAACTAACGAAAAATAAAAGCAAAACAGCTGAGCTCCGGCTAATTGTGTGCCAGCAGCCGCGGGAATACACAAGGGGCCAGTTTAAGGTTAAAACAAGGCAACGGTGTTTAAAAACTGGAAATGCGCCTAAAATAGCTTAATGCGTTGGAGTAAGGGTTAAATCTGTAAAAACCTTGCAGAAAGCCTTAAAGTAAAAGCAGCTATTCATGCCCATAAAACAGTCTATAAACGAGAGCTGCGGTAGCAAAACGGATTAGATACCCGTGTAGTCCCAGCCGTAAATTATTTATTAAATTAAAGCGCCTAGCGATATTGCCTATGGCACTAAACTAGGGAATCTGACAGCATTAAACTGACGCGGTGGAGCATACTTCTTAATTTGATAATACGCAAAAACATTACCACGATAATTTTATAAAAATATTAATAAAGTAATAAATATTGCTGATAATTGATTATTTATATTAAATGAAAGTTGTGAAATGCTATTGTTTGCATAATTTATTAGGTATATACGAATTATACGTAGATATGCAACAAAAGCAATAAACTGGGCTAATAAAAGCATAGCAAGTGCATTTCCATTACCTGTTTCTACAACACCTGTAAGTAATTGCACTTTACCAAAAAATCCAGCAAGTGGTGGTAACCCCGCCGTTGACATTGTTGCAATTGCAATTACCTTGTTATTGCTGCTATTCCATAATAAAAATGTTCCCATAAAATATAATGTAATTGCAATAATAGCGGCGCCAGTAAACCCTTGGTTTAACACTAACAAAATAAGACCAATTTCCGTTACAGAGCTATATAAAATTAAGTTTCGTAAAAATACGCCCTGAAAAGCGCTAAGGCTGCCTATAGCTAGTGAACTAAGGGCAAATGCTGTTAAACTGCAGTCTATGTTTAATGAACACAGCAATACGATTACACTATATTTTGGTATTGTTGTTAAGTATAATGCTAATGCACGCGGTACTACAGTAAAAAGCTCTAACATATACATATGAAAAGGCGCTGCACCTATTTTAAAAAGCATAAAAAAATATACTGGCATAGTGTAACAGTCTAAAACACCTGTTTGGGCAAAAATTAAACTAGTGTAAAATAATAAAACACTGCCAGCAATAACACTAAATAATAGATATTTAAGTGCAGCTTTATATACGAATAGCTTATTTGTATTGTTACTGCTGACTTTGCTTAAAATAACAAGACAAAGGGATTGTAATTCAAAACAAACATAAATAGCAAGGACGCTACAAACTGCTATAGCATATAGGTTTCCAAAAAAGCTAAACATAAAAAATACTAAAGGGAAAAAGCCGCGAAACAGCATTATACTTAAAATAGAAATAACACATAGAATTAACGGCTGGGTTTCGTGGGGAACAGCTGAAAGCATAGCAAAGATAGTTAACAATTGGATACCATTGCTTTTAGGAAAGCTAGTACCGCACTGTAATAAGCCATACACAACAACAAAAAGTATATTAAGCGTGCAGTCAAGACCAAGTAGGGACTCATGCATCATAATTATTAGATGATGCATGAGTCCCTACTTGGTCTTGACTGCACGCTTAATATACTTTTTGTTGTTGTGTATGGCTTATTACAGTGCGGTACTAGCTTTCCTAAAAGCAATGGTATCCAATTGTTAACTATCTTTGCTATGCTTTCAGCTGTTCCCCACGAAACCCAGCCGTTAATTCTATGTGTTATTTCTATTTTAAGTATAATGCTGTTTCGCGGCTTTTTCCCTTTAGTATTTTTTATGTTTAGCTTTTTTGGAAACCTATATGCTATAGCAGTTTGTAGCGTCCTTGCTATTTATGTTTGTTTTGAATTACAATCCCTTTGTCTTGTTATTTTAAGCAAAGTCAGCAGTAACAATACAAATAAGCTATTCGTATATAAAGCTGCACTTAAATATCTATTATTTAGTGTTATTGCTGGCAGTGTTTTATTATTTTACACTAGTTTAATTTTTGCCCAAACAGGTGTTTTAGACTGTTACACTATGCCAGTATATTTTTTTATGCTTTTTAAAATAGGTGCAGCGCCTTTTCATATGTATATGTTAGAGCTTTTTACTGTAGTACCGCGTGCATTAGCATTATACTTAACAACAATACCAAAATATAGTGTAATCGTATTGCTGTGTTCATTAAACATAGACTGCAGTTTAACAGCATTTGCCCTTAGTTCACTAGCTATAGGCAGCCTTAGCGCTTTTCAGGGCGTATTTTTACGAAACTTAATTTTATATAGCTCTGTAACGGAAATTGGTCTTATTTTGTTAGTGTTAAACCAAGGGTTTACTGGCGCCGCTATTATTGCAATTACATTATATTTTATGGGAACATTTTTATTATGGAATAGCAGCAATAACAAGGTAATTGCAATTGCAACAATGTCAACGGCGGGGTTACCACCACTTGCTGGATTTTTTGGTAAAGTGCAATTACTTACAGGTGTTGTAGAAACAGGTAATGGAAATGCACTTGCTATGCTTTTATTAGCCCAGTTTATTGCTTTTGTTGCATATCTACGTATAATTCGTATATACCTAATAAATTATGCAAACAATAGCATTTCACAACTTTCATTTAATATAAATAATCAATTATCAGCAATATTTATTACTTTATTAATATTTTTATCAAATTATTTAATTAAACCTTTTTTATTAGTCTAATTTAGTACATTCTGGAGTGTTGCTTAAATTACCTCCCTTTAATCGGCCTAACATAAGGCTACTATATACTGTAGCTAAAGCGCTAAATAAAATAAAAAAGTAAGCATATATTTCGTGTATTTTAAATAATGCGACAAGGCATATTATCTCGGCTATAAAGTTTGGAAATAAAGGGAATGATAAATTACCTAAGGTAAAAAAGGTTAGCAAACTCCATAGAATAGGCGCAGTATAACTTATACCTTTAATATATAAAAGTAGTTTTGTATTTGTATTTTTATATAGTATGCCTACAAGAATAAATAGTGCTGGTGAAACTAATCCGTGAGCAACACAATAAATAATAGATCCTTGGATTCCTGCACCTGTATTTGTAAGTGCTGCAAGTGTTACAATAGCCATATGGGATATACTACTATAAGCAACTATTTTTTTCAAATCAATTTGTTTTAAAGTACTATAGCTGCTACAAATAAACGAGCCAAAACAAGTTAAGCTTATTATTGGAAAGTATGCAGCAATAAACTCTGGGTAAATAGGTAGCAAATAAAGGTGCATACCAACGATACTTACTTTTAAAATAACCCCTGCTAGTATTACACTACCTGCTGTAGGCGCGTAAACATGGGCTTCTGGTAGCCATAAGTGTACTGGAGCTAATGGTGCTTTTACAGCCATTAAAGAAAAAATACCAGCAGCAACAAAATAATTGGTTGTTTCGCCAACAAGTAAAATATTGCTTGTTCCGGTACTAAATTTTACAGCAAAACTTGTAACTAAAAAGCACAAACCGCTGCAAAAGGTGTATATTGCAATATTATAGGCTGCAGAAATACTTCCATATCTTTTTCGTCCAATTAATAAATAAAGTACAATAAGGCTGCTTTCAAACACTATATAAAAGATTATTAAATCAAGGCTAAGTAAAGAAAGTACAACGCAGCACTGTATTACAACAAAAGCTGCAATTGCTCGCAACCCTGTTATTAACATTAAACAAATAGGAAAAATAAAAACAGACAAGCTTACAACCCATAATGATGTAAAACATAACCCAAAACAAGCAAAGCCGTCACCAAACGAAACAACAGAGCTAAATATGTTACCGTTTATATTTGTATTATTCCACAATGAAAGAATGGAAAACATTGGTATAAAAGCTAATAAAACCGATACTCTTTTTAGTTGTGCATATGGAACAACAGCAAGGCTAAAAAGCTGCAAGAATAACGTATAGAGCAGTATATTTATGAATATACTGCTCTATACGTTATTCTTGCAGCTTTTTAGCCTTGCTGTTGTTCCATATGCACAACTAAAAAGAGTATCGGTTTTATTAGCTTTTATACCAATGTTTTCCATTCTTTCATTGTGGAATAATACAAATATAAACGGTAACATATTTAGCTCTGTTGTTTCGTTTGGTGACGGCTTTGCTTGTTTTGGGTTATGTTTTACATCATTATGGGTTGTAAGCTTGTCTGTTTTTATTTTTCCTATTTGTTTAATGTTAATAACAGGGTTGCGAGCAATTGCAGCTTTTGTTGTAATACAGTGCTGCGTTGTACTTTCTTTACTTAGCCTTGATTTAATAATCTTTTATATAGTGTTTGAAAGCAGCCTTATTGTACTTTATTTATTAATTGGACGAAAAAGATATGGAAGTATTTCTGCAGCCTATAATATTGCAATATACACCTTTTGCAGCGGTTTGTGCTTTTTAGTTACAAGTTTTGCTGTAAAATTTAGTACCGGAACAAGCAATATTTTACTTGTTGGCGAAACAACCAATTATTTTGTTGCTGCTGGTATTTTTTCTTTAATGGCTGTAAAAGCACCATTAGCTCCAGTACACTTATGGCTACCAGAAGCCCATGTTTACGCGCCTACAGCAGGTAGTGTAATACTAGCAGGGGTTATTTTAAAAGTAAGTATCGTTGGTATGCACCTTTATTTGCTACCTATTTACCCAGAGTTTATTGCTGCATACTTTCCAATAATAAGCTTAACTTGTTTTGGCTCGTTTATTTGTAGCAGCTATAGTACTTTAAAACAAATTGATTTGAAAAAAATAGTTGCTTATAGTAGTATATCCCATATGGCTATTGTAACACTTGCAGCACTTACAAATACAGGTGCAGGAATCCAAGGATCTATTATTTATTGTGTTGCTCACGGATTAGTTTCACCAGCACTATTTATTCTTGTAGGCATACTATATAAAAATACAAATACAAAACTACTTTTATATATTAAAGGTATAAGTTATACTGCGCCTATTCTATGGAGTTTGCTAACCTTTTTTACCTTAGGTAATTTATCATTCCCTTTATTTCCAAACTTTATAGCCGAGATAATATGCCTTGTCGCATTATTTAAAATACACGAAATATATGCTTACTTTTTTATTTTATTTAGCGCTTTAGCTACAGTATATAGTAGCCTTATGTTAGGCCGATTAAAGGGAGGTAATTTAAGCAACACTCCAGAATGTACTAAATTAGACTTTTTTATAATATTGCCTTTAGTAATATCGACTGTTATAACGGGTATCGGTTATATATAATAATAATATTTATTTACTTATTTTTAAATAAGGGACTTCAGCAAAAGTATGGAAGGCAGGTGTAGCTGGTAAAATTAGTTCTATGCTTGTAGCAGTTTTATTTTGATATAGCGCTGGCGCAGGGGCAAATACTGTACCTGCATATAAAATGCTTACCAAACTAACCATTGCGCCATAAGAAGATAGTGCGTTTAAACTGCTAAAGGCATCAGCATAATCAAACATACGGCGAGGCATTCCGCTAAGCCCTAAAAAGTGCTGCGGGAAAAATGTTAAATTTACGCCTAAAAACAAAAGCAAAAACTGAACTGTTCCCTTGCTTTCGTTATAGCCTAAATTAAAAATTAAATTACTGTAGAAATAAACACCAGCAAAAATAGCAAATACTGCGCCAGTGCTTAATACATAATGAAAGTGTGCAACTACATAATAAGTATCGTGTACTGCAGCATCTACACCGGCGTTAGCTAAAACTACGCCAGTTACTCCACCAATTGTAAATAATCCCAAAAAGCCAAAAGCATAAAGCATTGGTACGCTAAAATAAACTTTTCCTGCATAGGCGGTTGCCATCCAGCTAAATACTTTCATGCCTGTTGGTATAGCTATAATCATTGAAGCACTTGTAAAGTAGGCTACGGTGTCTAAATCCATACCTACTACATACATATGGTGCGCCCAAACTAAAAAACCTACTAGGCCAATTGCTGCCATAGCGCATATCATACCTGTTACACCAAATACCGGTTTATTGCTAAAGAAACTTATAATACTGCTAATTAAACCAAATGCAGGTAAAATTAAAATGTATACCTCTGGATGGCCAAAAAACCAAAATAAGTGCTGGTATAATAAAAGATCTCCGGATTCTACAAAGTATGCAGTGTTTAAAGACCTATCTGTAAGTAACATAACTAATGCAGCTGCTAATACTGGTACGGCAAGTACAACTAATATTGCAGTAAACACCATAGAATATACAAATAAAGGAATCTGCATTAAAGACATACCAGGTGCACGTAAACCTTTTACAGTTACTAGGATATTAACACTGCCTAAGATACTACTTAATCCATTTAAATGTAAACTAAAAATAGCTAAATCTATGCTGCTTCCGCTACCTTGTACACTAAGTGGTGGATACATTGTCCAGCCAGTACCAGCACCTTGCTCAACAAGAGTTGATACTAAAAGTAAAAGTAGTGCTGCAGGATTTAACCAAAAGCTTATATTGTTAAGGCGTGGAAATGCCATGTCTGGTGCCCCAATCATTAGTGGTACAAGATAGTTACCAAAACCTCCAAAAAGGGCAGGCATTACCATAAATAACAACATTATTACGCCATGCCCAGTTACAATAACATTATATAATTGTCCGTTGTTTGCAAGAATACCTGTACCACTTGTGGCAAGCTGTAATCGTATAACAATACTTAAGCTTGTGCCAATTAGACCGCCGAAAAAGGCAAAAACTAAATACAAAATACCAATATCTTTATGATTTGTTGAGTATAGCCAACGTAACATATTACGTTGGCTATACTCAACAAATCATAAAGATATTGGTATTTTGTATTTAGTTTTTGCCTTTTTCGGCGGTCTAATTGGCACAAGCTTAAGTATTGTTATACGATTACAGCTTGCCACAAGTGGTACAGGTATTCTTGCAAACAACGGACAATTATATAATGTTATTGTAACTGGGCATGGCGTAATAATGTTGTTATTTATGGTAATGCCTGCCCTTTTTGGAGGTTTTGGTAACTATCTTGTACCACTAATGATTGGGGCACCAGACATGGCATTTCCACGCCTTAACAATATAAGCTTTTGGTTAAATCCTGCAGCACTACTTTTACTTTTAGTATCAACTCTTGTTGAGCAAGGTGCTGGTACTGGCTGGACAATGTATCCACCACTTAGTGTACAAGGTAGCGGAAGCAGCATAGATTTAGCTATTTTTAGTTTACATTTAAATGGATTAAGTAGTATCTTAGGCAGTGTTAATATCCTAGTAACTGTAAAAGGTTTACGTGCACCTGGTATGTCTTTAATGCAGATTCCTTTATTTGTATATTCTATGGTGTTTACTGCAATATTAGTTGTACTTGCCGTACCAGTATTAGCAGCTGCATTAGTTATGTTACTTACAGATAGGTCTTTAAACACTGCATACTTTGTAGAATCCGGAGATCTTTTATTATACCAGCACTTATTTTGGTTTTTTGGCCATCCAGAGGTATACATTTTAATTTTACCTGCATTTGGTTTAATTAGCAGTATTATAAGTTTCTTTAGCAATAAACCGGTATTTGGTGTAACAGGTATGATATGCGCTATGGCAGCAATTGGCCTAGTAGGTTTTTTAGTTTGGGCGCACCATATGTATGTAGTAGGTATGGATTTAGACACCGTAGCCTACTTTACAAGTGCTTCAATGATTATAGCTATACCAACAGGCATGAAAGTATTTAGCTGGATGGCAACCGCCTATGCAGGAAAAGTTTATTTTAGCGTACCAATGCTTTATGCTTTTGGCTTTTTGGGATTATTTACAATTGGTGGAGTAACTGGCGTAGTTTTAGCTAACGCCGGTGTAGATGCTGCAGTACACGATACTTATTATGTAGTTGCACACTTTCATTATGTATTAAGCACTGGCGCAGTATTTGCTATTTTTGCTGGTGTTTATTTCTACAGTAATTTAATTTTTAATTTAGGCTATAACGAAAGCAAGGGAACAGTTCAGTTTTTGCTTTTGTTTTTAGGCGTAAATTTAACATTTTTCCCGCAGCACTTTTTAGGGCTTAGCGGAATGCCTCGCCGTATGTTTGATTATGCTGATGCCTTTAGCAGTTTAAACGCACTATCTTCTTATGGCGCAATGGTTAGTTTGGTAAGCATTTTATATGCAGGTACAGTATTTGCCCCTGCGCCAGCGCTATATCAAAATAAAACTGCTACAAGCATAGAACTAATTTTACCAGCTACACCTGCCTTCCATACTTTTGCTGAAGTCCCTTATTTAAAAATAAGTAAATAAATATTATTATAAATCAAAAAATCTTTTAAAATAAACTTGTGACTTCTGTAATTTCTTTAGAGCCAAGCCAACCTAAAACAAATAAACTAGCTATAAAAGAAGCATATAAGCGTGGTTCAGCTTTACCTTTGCTTACAAATGGCTGTAGTAGTAATCCAGCGAAAAAAAATAGTACTGCAATAATACCAATACCTTTATCGGGAATACTGCGCAATATAGCGTAAACTGGTAAAAAATACCACTCCGGTACAATATGCGCAGGTGTGCTATATGGGTTGGCCATAATATAGTTATCTGAATGATTTAAGGCCTCGGGGTAAAAAAAACTTAGTGTGCAAAAAACAAAAGCCATTACTAAAACCCCAAGCAAGTCTTTTAGAGCATAGTACTGTCCAAAAGGTACTTTGCTTGCGCTTGTAATGCTTAGAGGATTTGTACTTCCATAGCTATGCAAAGCAGCTAAGTGGGCAAGGCTGAGGCCAGCTAATACAAAAGGCAGTAAATAGTGAAAACTAAAAAAGCGATTGAGTGTAGGGTTGCTTACACTAAATCCGCCCCATAAATAATATACTAGCTCAGTACCAACAACAGGCAATGCGCTTACAAGACTTGTAATTACTGTAGCTCCCCAAAAACTCATTTGACCCCATGGTAAAACATAGCCAATAAATGCAGTTATTACCATAAGCAGCAATATAACAATACCGCTTATGTATAATAATTCCCTTGGCTGGCTACCGCTATTATAATATAAATTTCTAAATAAGTGCAAATATACAGCTACAAAAAATAAGCTTGCTCCGTTCATATGAAAATAACGTATAACAAACCCATATGGTACATCTGTAGTTAAGTGTAATACGCTACTAAAAGCTAGTGTTGTATCTGGGCAATAATGCATAGCCAATAATATACCTGTAATTATTTGGCTAGCTAATAAAAGTCCAGATAAACTACCCATATTCCATGAATATTTTAAATTTGCTGGAGTTGGGTATGCTTCAATATGCCTATAATAAAGTTGAAGTAAATTATTTTTATTGTGCAGGCGCATCTAATTTTAATTGCTTTTTATTTTACATGCTTACAAAATATGCACCTGTGCGCCGTCTTTTAGGCTAGCATGTATAAGCTTAACGCTAAGCTAAAGGCTGGGCAAAAACCAAACCCTATGCATAGGGTTTGGTTTTTGCCCAGCCTTTAGCTTAGCGTTAAGCTTATACATGCTAGCCTAAAAGACGGCGCACAGGTGCATATTTTGTAAGCATGTAAAATAAAAAGCAATTAAAATTAGATGCGCCTGCACAATAAAAATAATTTACTTCAACTTTATTATAGGCATATTGAAGCATACCCAACTCCAGCAAATTTAAAATATTCATGGAATATGGGTAGTTTATCTGGACTTTTATTAGCTAGCCAAATAATTACAGGTATATTATTGGCTATGCATTATTGCCCAGATACAACACTAGCTTTTAGTAGCGTATTACACTTAACTACAGATGTACCATATGGGTTTGTTATACGTTATTTTCATATGAACGGAGCAAGCTTATTTTTTGTAGCTGTATATTTGCACTTATTTAGAAATTTATATTATAATAGCGGTAGCCAGCCAAGGGAATTATTATACATAAGCGGTATTGTTATATTGCTGCTTATGGTAATAACTGCATTTATTGGCTATGTTTTACCATGGGGTCAAATGAGTTTTTGGGGAGCTACAGTAATTACAAGTCTTGTAAGCGCATTGCCTGTTGTTGGTACTGAGCTAGTATATTATTTATGGGGCGGATTTAGTGTAAGCAACCCTACACTCAATCGCTTTTTTAGTTTTCACTATTTACTGCCTTTTGTATTAGCTGGCCTCAGCCTTGCCCACTTAGCTGCTTTGCATAGCTATGGAAGTACAAATCCTCTAAGCATTACAAGCGCAAGCAAAGTACCTTTTGGACAGTACTATGCTCTAAAAGACTTGCTTGGGGTTTTAGTAATGGCTTTTGTTTTTTGCACACTAAGTTTTTTTTACCCCGAGGCCTTAAATCATTCAGATAACTATATTATGGCCAACCCATATAGCACACCTGCGCATATTGTACCGGAGTGGTATTTTTTACCAGTTTACGCTATATTGCGCAGTATTCCCGATAAAGGTATTGGTATTATTGCAGTACTATTTTTTTTCGCTGGATTACTACTACAGCCATTTGTAAGCAAAGGTAAAGCTGAACCACGCTTATATGCTTCTTTTATAGCTAGTTTATTTGTTTTAGGTTGGCTTGGCTCTAAAGAAATTACAGAAGTCACAAGTTTAGCCGGCGCCTTATTTACTTTATATTCCTTTTTATATCTTTATTTAATTAGTCCTTTATATAGTTTACTAATTAAAAAAGTTATTTAAATAATATTTATTTTATTTCTTCAATGCATTATTGCCGACAATGCCCCTGCTTTAATTGTTTGTATTGCAGTTAAGCTTTTCTTTTTTATAATTAGTAAAAACCATTGCTCACTCTTGTTTCTTTAATAAGAGCGTCCGTCCCAGAAAAAAGGTAGTTTATTGTTATTTTTATAGTTTTATAGTTTTTCTATTTTTTACTCTTTAAATAATAACCTGCCCTAAAGCTGCATAGGGTCTCTTCGTCCCTTGTTAGCTAGCCTGCATCTGCACAAGCATTTAAAGTTCGCCTAATCCAGAATAGAGACAGTTAAGAAGTTGTTATACCATTCATGCGGGACATCATTTAAATGCCAAGGAATTTTGCTACCTTAGAGCCGTTAGAGTTACAGCTGCCGTTTGCTTTGCCTTTGGGCAGGTATCAGACACTATACTTCCACTATAAGTGTTAGCAGAGTCTTGTGTTTTTGGTAAACAGTCACTACTTTTGTTGTGGTTTTGTACGAAAACATAACCTATTTTGCCGAGTTCCTTTATCCTGGTTTTATACAGCCTTTACAATAACTAACCTGTGTTGGTTTGCGGTACGATTAATTTTAATCGTACCGCAAACCAACACAGGTTAGTTATTGTAAAGGCTGTATAAAACCAGGATAAAGGAACTCGGCAAAATAGGTTATGTTTTCGTACAAAACCACAACAAAAGTAGTGACTGTTTACCAAAAACACAAGACTCTGCTAACACTTATAGTGGAAGTATAGTGTCTGATACCTGCCCAAAGGCAAAGCAAACGGCAGCTGTAACTCTAACGGCTCTAAGGTAGCAAAATTCCTTGGCATTTAAATGATGTCCCGCATGAATGGTATAACAACTTCTTAACTGTCTCTATTCTGGATTAGGCGAACTTTAAATGCTTGTGCAGATGCAGGCTAGCTAACAAGGGACGAAGAGACCCTATGCAGCTTTAGGGCAGGTTATTATTTAAAGAGTAAAAAATAGAAAAACTATAAAACTATAAAAATAACAATAAACTACCTTTTTTCTGGGACGGACGCTCTTATTAAAGAAACAAGAGTGAGCAATGGTTTTTACTAATTATAAAAAAGAAAAGCTTAACTGCAATACAAACAATTAAAGCAGGGGCATTGTCGGCAATAATGCATTGAAGAAAAAATTAAAATTAATATTTTTTAGATTTAACCATAACTATGTATGGCAAAAACAATTAAAACTATTGTGCGTATTGTCGCGGTTCAAAGATATTTAACTGTATTAACAAGCGAGCTTCGGCTTTTATTTTCTGCGTGTAGTGTAATGTTACACTAAAAAGCAGAGCTACTACGCTTTCTAGTCGATGACTGCTTCTAAGCCTACGCTGCTTTTATTTGCGTGCACATTTAGTTTTATATTTAAGCATAATCTTGAGCAGGTTCCCCTACGCAAACCTTGTTACGACTTCATCCTTGTTAACAATAAGCTTATGTTTGAATTGGTTTATTAAACACTATACAAACTTAGGGCTTTGTGGTTTTCCCGGATGTGACGGGCAGTGTGTGCACACTAAACTGTATTGTTAGTTCACCTTTATGTTATTACAATAAAGATTACTAGCGATTCCCTCTTTATATTTATGATTTCAGTAATTAATCCGGTTGTACTTTTTGTTACTTGTAGCACACCGCCAGCCCACAATATAAGACCATGCTACTTGGTTATATCCTTTGTATGGATTATATATCAGCCATGCAATACCGTGGTTTTACTTTTTACTTTCCTTTATCTATATCGTTTCACTGTTGCGCAAAACCTTTAGCTTAGCTGTATTTTTACATAGTTACTTATACCAGCATTAGCAATTCTATTACTTTAAAGTTATATAGAACGTTCTGCTACCTGCATTTATTTTGCAAATTATTTTATCTATAAAGTTTTTGCATAAGCTATACCTAAATATATTTCGCAGAAACTTAGCTATGCCATAGCGTGATTGGTTTATCGCCCCTAACGTTAAGTCACAAGATTCTATTGCTACAGAAACCTTTGCGGTCTTGCTTTTTTAATATATTTAATTTATGCAAACCTGCTAAACGTTAGCTCGCTATGCTTCGAATTAAATGCCTGTAACTTTTTAAATACAAACAGACTCGAACTGTTGATAGCTGGCTTATGAAACCAGTGCTTTAGCCGCTAAGCTATGTATTTGCCAGTAGCATAATTAAAAAATACACAAAGATTTTAGCGCTTACCTGGATCTGCCCTTAAGCTATTGTCCAATCTTTCTTACTGCTGCGTAAATAAACGGTAGCAATTTTTATGTGCTACTGTGGCTTGCCGCTGTTACGCCTAGCTAATTATCAGGCTTGGGGCGCTATAGTATAGCAGCCGACCCAACTGCCTAGTTATTTGTAAGCAATACAATGACTTTATAAAGTACACTTTTCTAAAAATATTATTATTTTTATGTACCTTAGCCTCGCTGGCGGACTTTTTTCCTTTTGACGCGAAACCTTGTAGCTTTGCGTCTGACTATAGTCAGACGCAAAGCTACAAGGTTTCGCGTCAAAAGGAAAAAAGTCCGCCAGCGAGGCTAAGGTACATAAAAATAATAATATTTTTAGAAAAGTGTACTTTATAAAGTCATTGTATTGCTTACAAATAACTAGGCAGTTGGGTCGGCTGCTATACTATAGCGCCCCAAGCCTGATAATTAGCTAGGCGTAACAGCGGCAAGCCACAGTAGCACATAAAAATTGCTACCGTTTATTTACGCAGCAGTAAGAAAGATTGGACAATAGCTTAAGGGCAGATCCAGGTAAGCGCTAAAATCTTTGTGTATTTTTTAATTATGCTACTGGCAAATACATAGCTTAGCGGCTAAAGCACTGGTTTCATAAGCCAGCTATCAACAGTTCGAGTCTGTTTGTATTTAAAAAGTTACAGGCATTTAATTCGAAGCATAGCGAGCTAACGTTTAGCAGGTTTGCATAAATTAAATATATTAAAAAAGCAAGACCGCAAAGGTTTCTGTAGCAATAGAATCTTGTGACTTAACGTTAGGGGCGATAAACCAATCACGCTATGGCATAGCTAAGTTTCTGCGAAATATATTTAGGTATAGCTTATGCAAAAACTTTATAGATAAAATAATTTGCAAAATAAATGCAGGTAGCAGAACGTTCTATATAACTTTAAAGTAATAGAATTGCTAATGCTGGTATAAGTAACTATGTAAAAATACAGCTAAGCTAAAGGTTTTGCGCAACAGTGAAACGATATAGATAAAGGAAAGTAAAAAGTAAAACCACGGTATTGCATGGCTGATATATAATCCATACAAAGGATATAACCAAGTAGCATGGTCTTATATTGTGGGCTGGCGGTGTGCTACAAGTAACAAAAAGTACAACCGGATTAATTACTGAAATCATAAATATAAAGAGGGAATCGCTAGTAATCTTTATTGTAATAACATAAAGGTGAACTAACAATACAGTTTAGTGTGCACACACTGCCCGTCACATCCGGGAAAACCACAAAGCCCTAAGTTTGTATAGTGTTTAATAAACCAATTCAAACATAAGCTTATTGTTAACAAGGATGAAGTCGTAACAAGGTTTGCGTAGGGGAACCTGCTCAAGATTATGCTTAAATATAAAACTAAATGTGCACGCAAATAAAAGCAGCGTAGGCTTAGAAGCAGTCATCGACTAGAAAGCGTAGTAGCTCTGCTTTTTAGTGTAACATTACACTACACGCAGAAAATAAAAGCCGAAGCTCGCTTGTTAATACAGTTAAATATCTTTGAACCGCGACAATACGCACAATAGTTTTAATTGTTTTTGCCATACATAGTTATGGTTAAATCTAAAAAATATTTAAATTCATATGTGTATTTTGAAATTATATTTGTTATATTACCTTTATTAATAAGTATAGCCTTTTTAACATTAGCTGAACGCGCTGTTATGGGTAGCTTACAGCGTAGGTATGGACCAGCGGTTTCCGGGTTTGCAGGTATATTGCAGCCCTTTTGGGATGGTTTTAAACTCGCGGTAAAAGAACCTCTTTTACCTGCTAATGCAACAACGGGTGCATTTTTTGCAGCGCCTTTAATTAGTGTATGTATTTGTGTAGCTTCATGGTGCACTGTATTGTTAACTGATTTACAACTTGGTGGTTTAATTTTGCTTTTGTTAAGCAGTTTAGCTGTTTACGGGGTAATGTTAGCAGGTTATTCTTGTAATTCAAAGTACGCTTTCTTGGGCTGTTTAAGAAGCGTTTCTTTAATGGTTAGTTATGAACTAGTTATTAGTGTTTTAATTTTATGCATTACATTATTTTTTTATGACGGCGCTGGATTTAAATGCCTATCATTTGCTGAAGCAAATAGCCAACTTTCTTTAGTACTGTTGCCGGCTGGTTTAATTTTTTACATTTGTCTTCTTGCTGAAACAAAACGTGTGCCATTTGACTTACCCGAAGCGGAAGCTGAGCTAGTCGCTGGGTATAATGTAGAATATAGCAGTCTAGGTTTTGCAGTATTTTTTGTCGCAGAATATGGCAACACTTTGTTAATGGCTGCGCTTTATAATATTTATTTTTTAGGCTTACTTAGCAGCAGTATAATAGCGCTTTTATTTGTTACTTTTGTCTGGATTAGGGGCACGTTACCGCGTTACCGCTATGATGCTTTTATGCAAATAGGCTGGAAAAGCTTATTGCCTATTTCTTTGTCTCTTTTTGCTGCTTATGCTAGCCTTTAAAACTTTTATGATTGCTTTAACGTTTGTCTTTTAAACAAGACTTCCAAACAACGCAGCAGTTAAAGCAATACTGTTTATTATAGTTAAATCGGCAAAGCTTGTATATAAAGAAGCACCAAAACATACTAAACATTCGCTTGTAAAAACAAATTGTAGGTTTGAGTATGCATAGCTAAAATCAAAAATTATAAGCAACCAAAAAGTTATATTGGTGCTTAAATTTAAAAACGCAGCAGCTTGAACACGTATTAACATTACTACAAACAAAAATAACACAGCAAGTGCACCAACATATACAAGTGCATATATTAACGCCATAAACTCAAAACCAAGCAAAGTTAAAAACAGTTGTACGTTTATATATAAAAGTATGCTATACATTAAAGACATAAACGGACTTGTTGTTATAACTATTCCTAACGCTAATGTAGATAAAGCTGAAATAATAGCAGTATAAAGTAACATAAATTACTTTATACTGCTATTATTTCAGCTTTATCTACATTAGCGTTAGGAATAGTTATAACAACAAGTCCGTTTATGTCTTTAATGTATAGCATACTTTTATATATAAACGTACAACTGTTTTTAACTTTGCTTGGTTTTGAGTTTATGGCGTTAATATATGCACTTGTATATGTTGGTGCACTTGCTGTGTTATTTTTGTTTGTAGTAATGTTAATACGTGTTCAAGCTGCTGCGTTTTTAAATTTAAGCACCAATATAACTTTTTGGTTGCTTATAATTTTTGATTTTAGCTATGCATACTCAAACCTACAATTTGTTTTTACAAGCGAATGTTTAGTATGTTTTGGTGCTTCTTTATATACAAGCTTTGCCGATTTAACTATAATAAACAGTATTGCTTTAACTGCTGCGTTGTTTGGAAGTCTTGTTTAAAAGACAAACGTTAAAGCAATCATAAAAGTTTTAAAGGCTAGCATAAGCAGCAAAAAGAGACAAAGAAATAGGCAATAAGCTTTTCCAGCCTATTTGCATAAAAGCATCATAGCGGTAACGCGGTAACGTGCCCCTAATCCAGACAAAAGTAACAAATAAAAGCGCTATTATACTGCTGCTAAGTAAGCCTAAAAAATAAATATTATAAAGCGCAGCCATTAACAAAGTGTTGCCATATTCTGCGACAAAAAATACTGCAAAACCTAGACTGCTATATTCTACATTATACCCAGCGACTAGCTCAGCTTCCGCTTCGGGTAAGTCAAATGGCACACGTTTTGTTTCAGCAAGAAGACAAATGTAAAAAATTAAACCAGCCGGCAACAGTACTAAAGAAAGTTGGCTATTTGCTTCAGCAAATGATAGGCATTTAAATCCAGCGCCGTCATAAAAAAATAATGTAATGCATAAAATTAAAACACTAATAACTAGTTCATAACTAACCATTAAAGAAACGCTTCTTAAACAGCCCAAGAAAGCGTACTTTGAATTACAAGAATAACCTGCTAACATTACCCCGTAAACAGCTAAACTGCTTAACAAAAGCAAAATTAAACCACCAAGTTGTAAATCAGTTAACAATACAGTGCACCATGAAGCTACACAAATACATACACTAATTAAAGGCGCTGCAAAAAATGCACCCGTTGTTGCATTAGCAGGTAAAAGAGGTTCTTTTACCGCGAGTTTAAAACCATCCCAAAAGGGCTGCAATATACCTGCAAACCCGGAAACCGCTGGTCCATACCTACGCTGTAAGCTACCCATAACAGCGCGTTCAGCTAATGTTAAAAAGGCTATACTTATTAATAAAGGTAATATAACAAATATAACATATACTCTTATATTTTTTTTTAATAAATTTTTAAAAAACCTCTGTCTATAAGAGTATATGTAATATAACTATGATATAATATTGCATTTGTGCCGTGGCGCGCATATATTAAATCAAACCCTGCCTTATTACCAAAAAACCTTATAAGGGTATAGTGCATTATCTGTACACCAATGGTACCAGATATTACACCCGCAAAAGCGATACCCGCAGGTAAGTTTTTAACATAAGCTGGAAGGTTTGTACTAAAGTTTTGTCCAAATGAGCTGCCTGTATAAATACGGGATTCCATTTCTAGTAAAAGTAGAGTAAAACAAGCGTATACAAAGTTTGAATTTTTAAAGTTTTTATAGAAACGCCCATTGTTGTAGTTTAAAAAATATAACTGGACAATAAGCTTTGTAGTATATGTAGCTGTTAAAAAGGTTGCAAAAAGTAATACAATGTGTAGCGTTTTGCAAAAAAAGGCATTATTTAAAATAGATTCTTTGCTATAAAAGCCAGCAAGCTCAGGAAAGCCTACAAGGTTTAAACAGCCAACTAATGTAGCCAAGGTAATTGTTTTAGATGCATCCCTTGCGCCAAATTTGTTTAGGCTGTTATTATTTTCTTTAGATATTAATAAACCTGCAGCTAAAAAAAGTGTGGCTTTAAAACCTGCATGCGATATTAAATGTGCTAATGCATAATCCATACCATCGCTACAACTACCTATGCAAGCTACCATATAACCAAGCTGACTGCAGGTGCTAAAAGCAATAACGCGTTTTAAATCATTAGCAACAAAGCCAAATAAACCGCCCGCTGCAGCAGTTAGCGCACCTATTGCAGCAACATATTCATTACAATGCATGTTTAATTTACATAATAAATAAACCCCTGCGGTAACAAGTGTTGCTGCATGAATAAGCGCAGATACTGGTGTTGGCCCTTCCATAGCATCAGCTAACCAAACATGAAAAAATAATTGTGAGCTTTTTCCCATGGCACCAAGTAAAACTAAAGAGCTTACAACTGTAGGTACACAAAAAAGAGTTACGCAGCTATACTGTAAACTACCTGTGTAGTGCCAAATATAAAGCATGCTGCAAAGCAAAAAACCATCGCTTATTTTATTTACGATAAGCGATTTATTTGCGCTTTTTGTTGCACTAATTCGACTAGCATAGTAGCCTATCAGTAAATAGCTGCATACGCCAATACCTTCCCAACCAACAAAAAGCAGTATTAAGTTATTGGCTGCAACAAGCAAAAGCATAAAACCAGTAAAGGCCGACAAATACGACATAAATAGGTTTTGGCTGCCATCACCTGCCATGTAAGTGCACTGATATAGATGCACAGCAAAAGAAACCAACACAACTGTTAGTGTCATGCTAGCAGCTAAAGAGTCGTAATATAAAGCAAGCGCCGGTGTAAAGTCTTGTACGCGAAAGAAAAAGGCGCCCAGCGGTAAATACACATAGCACCCGCATACACATACCTCAAACCATTGCACTGCAGCGGTAAATAAACTAGCGCATAAACAGGTTATTGCAATAACAATACCCCCGCGTACGCCTAGATGATTAGAGAATAAGCCATTTAATATAGCACTAGCTGCTATAAAAAAAAGACATAATAAAAACATAAATAATTATGTCTTTTTTTTATAGCAGCTAGTGCTATATTAAATGGCTTATTCTCTAATCATCTAGGCGTACGCGGGGGTATTGTTATTGCAATAACCTGTTTATGCGCTAGTTTATTTACCGCTGCAGTGCAATGGTTTGAGGTATGTGTATGCGGGTGCTATGTGTATTTACCGCTGGGCGCCTTTTTCTTTCGCGTACAAGACTTTACACCGGCGCTTGCTTTATATTACGACTCTTTAGCTGCTAGCATGACACTAACAGTTGTGTTGGTTTCTTTTGCTGTGCATCTATATCAGTGCACTTACATGGCAGGTGATGGCAGCCAAAACCTATTTATGTCGTATTTGTCGGCCTTTACTGGTTTTATGCTTTTGCTTGTTGCAGCCAATAACTTAATACTGCTTTTTGTTGGTTGGGAAGGTATTGGCGTATGCAGCTATTTACTGATAGGCTACTATGCTAGTCGAATTAGTGCAACAAAAAGCGCAAATAAATCGCTTATCGTAAATAAAATAAGCGATGGTTTTTTGCTTTGCAGCATGCTTTATATTTGGCACTACACAGGTAGTTTACAGTATAGCTGCGTAACTCTTTTTTGTGTACCTACAGTTGTAAGCTCTTTAGTTTTACTTGGTGCCATGGGAAAAAGCTCACAATTATTTTTTCATGTTTGGTTAGCTGATGCTATGGAAGGGCCAACACCAGTATCTGCGCTTATTCATGCAGCAACACTTGTTACCGCAGGGGTTTATTTATTATGTAAATTAAACATGCATTGTAATGAATATGTTGCTGCAATAGGTGCGCTAACTGCTGCAGCGGGCGGTTTATTTGGCTTTGTTGCTAATGATTTAAAACGCGTTATTGCTTTTAGCACCTGCAGTCAGCTTGGTTATATGGTAGCTTGCATAGGTAGTTGTAGCGATGGTATGGATTATGCATTAGCACATTTAATATCGCATGCAGGTTTTAAAGCCACACTTTTTTTAGCTGCAGGTTTATTAATATCTAAAGAAAATAATAACAGCCTAAACAAATTTGGCGCAAGGGATGCATCTAAAACAATTACCTTGGCTACATTAGTTGGCTGTTTAAACCTTGTAGGCTTTCCTGAGCTTGCTGGCTTTTATAGCAAAGAATCTATTTTAAATAATGCCTTTTTTTGCAAAACGCTACACATTGTATTACTTTTTGCAACCTTTTTAACAGCTACATATACTACAAAGCTTATTGTCCAGTTATATTTTTTAAACTACAACAATGGGCGTTTCTATAAAAACTTTAAAAATTCAAACTTTGTATACGCTTGTTTTACTCTACTTTTACTAGAAATGGAATCCCGTATTTATACAGGCAGCTCATTTGGACAAAACTTTAGTACAAACCTTCCAGCTTATGTTAAAAACTTACCTGCGGGTATCGCTTTTGCGGGTGTAATATCTGGTACCATTGGTGTACAGATAATGCACTATACCCTTATAAGGTTTTTTGGTAATAAGGCAGGGTTTGATTTAATATATGCGCGCCACGGCACAAATGCAATATTATATTTCAAAATAATAATTTTTTAAACTTTCTTATTTTTTGTGCCATTGCACCAGCCATTTTATTTTTAATTTAAGCCTTTAATTTGGTTTATGCACTTCCATTACTGTACTATGCGCTAACGGTCACAACAAAATGTGACCGTTAGCGCATAGTACAGTAATGGAAGTGCATAAACCAAATTAAAGGCTTAAATTAAAAATAAAATGGCTGGTGCAATGGCACAAAAAATAAGAAAGTTTAAAAAATTATACTTTTCAAATATATTCTTTATATATATTTATATACATATATAAATATATTTGAAAAGAGAATTAATCTAGGGAGAACCACCACATTTTTCGACCTGGTTAATTCTTGACGCCTTAGGTTTTCTTGTGCGGGACTTAGTACTTAATTAAACGGAGTAGGCTCAATTATTAAAGCATAGCTTTAAAATTTAACTCCGAACGTCAAATTAAGTACAAGTTCTGCTAGAAACACCGTAGGCGTTGGAAAAATGTGGTAGAAAAAAATTCAAAAAAAAATTTAAAAATAAAAAAATTGATTAAAAGATAGTAGGGGCTGTTATTTCCGTTACAAAGAAAAGGCTTACCTTAGAACAAAAAAAAATATACTATAAATTATTACTAAATACTGGCGGCGCGGCCGCATAAACACTCGTAAAATTAAAAATTGCTTTTTTTCTGATTGGGCTTACTAATCATAGATAGTAATGGCTAGTGCAAAAAAGAATTTTTAATTTTAGAGAAGACAATAAAGCACAACGCTATGCATTGGAAATAATTTCTGTATATTTTTTTTAGGACGTAGTTCATAGCCTTTATTTCAGGAAAGAATTTACTTTTACCGAAAATTAAAAAGTCGATCTTCTAACGTTGATTTTGAGCGAGATAAGGACTTTTGCACCACACTTTCGAAGAAAGAAGATCTGGTAAAGCAAATCACAACGTTCGAAGCTACCAAACACGCAGTGCGGCTTTTTAATTTTTGGTCAAAAGTAAATGCCCCTACTAATCTTTTATCAATTTTATAATTAATGAGTATGCATATACTCATTAATTTAAAATTTTATTTTTTTGTTTTTTTTTGTAAACTTTGAATTTTATTTCTCCCACATTCGAGTGGAGAAATGAAAATGTGAAAACGGTCGGGGATTTTTTAGCTGTAATGAGTAGGGATCCTACTGAATAATACTAAAAAAGTGACTAAAATTGACCCCCATCGTTTCCCCTCGAAATTTGTAATTTTTTTTACGAAAAAAGTGATTTTGCCCAAGAGATAAATCAAAAATGAAAATATGATAACTTGTAACTTAAAAAAAAACATATCACTTTACCCAGGACAAACTTTCTTTTATTTTTTTAATAATTTGAAATTTATACCTCCGCCGATCTATTTTCCCAGTGAGACCTTGCCGATCTGGTGCATGTTGGAGG